ATATAAAATAATTTATCAAGAATAAAAGGACTCGAACCCTTAATGATTGATTTGAAATCAATAGTTTTACCATTAAACTATACTCTTTATTATATACATTAACTAAGTGGTTAATATTAATCTATTATTATATATTTCTTATTTCTCTTCTTTATATATTCTTCATCTTAATCCTTACTCTTCACTTCCATTTATCATATACTAGGAGCCCCCACCCCATAAATGTATAAATACATTTATAGGTAAGGCACATATACCCTAGTATATAATACTTAAATATTCTCCTATATACATATCTTAAACATACTATAATATACTATTATATACTATATGTTATATTATTTTTATATATCTTAGAATTAATACATTATATCATATTATATTAAATAATTCTATCTTATCCGACTATATTTTATTGATTATACAATAGATGCTCCGTGGCATAGCCATGGGGTAACCACCGTAAAATAAAAATATTAATTTTGAGGCTGTAAGATTATTATATTAAATATACATAATACATGAACTCTCCATTTAGTGGAAGGAGCAACCTCATAGTTGTTATTTAAGAATATCATTATTCTATATTAAACAATATATATAATATTAATATGTTAATATTTAATATTCTTATGAGAATATACGGAGTCGGTTAATATATTATAATAATTTTTAATAATTTTTAAAATCATTTATGGAGGGTAAATACTAAGAATCGAACTTAGATATAGTATACCACAAATACTCTTTCTACCATTGAAATATATCTACCGTTTATTTTATATTGAAAATATATATATTAAATTTCCCAGAAGAATACCCACCGAATATATAAATACTTTGGTGGGTAAAACTAAATAGTCTCATTATATTATATAACAATACAAGGAATAGCATCTATTATATTCCCTCCTTATATATTATATTATCTTATATTATATTATGATAAACTAGAAAACACAAATTAATAACACCTACCGTAAAATAAATATCTAGATATCCGGGGGGTCTGGGTTGGGGGGGGGTTCCTACGGTATATCTTAATTAATTAAAATAAATTAATATTAATATTTAATTGATAAAAATTAATAAATATGGGAAGAGAATAATATACGGAAAATATGGGACTCGAACCCATCAGAATATCAATTCAATTACTTAGCAAATAATCTACCTTACCTATGGTGAACTTTCCCTTCTTCACTTCTTTCTGAGGTCCGGTGGGGACTTCTTCCCCCTCCAAATTAATCTATTAAAGATTATCGAATTTGATCAGATTTGCACTGACATCCTTCATTATGACAAAATGATACTCTACTGTTAAGCTACAAATCCCTATTATATATTGCCCTCCCCTCATATATTCTTATGAGAATATTAAATATTAATATTTACTCCTCACGGGGTCATAAATAAATAAATTTATTCTCACTCCCGTAAAACACACATGTTTTATCTCTTTGTAGAGATATCGGGGGTCATAAATTTATTTTCACTCCCTTCGGGGGTCCCCAGCCGCGGTGCGGCTGGGAACTCTAATATATATTAATATATCATATAACTATCAGATAGGTGCGATTAGCGATTTAATTTTACGGAGAAAAAAGATATATTTTTGACGAGAGATAAAAATGTATATTACTCACGAAAGTATTTAATTATACTTACTTTTATTTATTAATTATCCCCCCTAAACCATAACAATATCTGGACATTGTGAGGGTCTGGATTGGTTAATATGAATATATAACATATTTACAAATATATAAAGATAATCATATCTCATTATATAAATATAATCATAAATATCTTAATTAATGGATTAATGTCTGGGTATAATCTTTAAGAGAAATAAAATAAATATATTTATTTATAACCCCCGATATCTCTACAAAGAGATAAAACATATATGTTTTACGGAAGGGAGAATATTAATTAATTTCTTTGTTCTAATAACTATAACCTTTTCCCTGGAGGTTACTTCCTTCGGGGGTAACCCCCCCCCCCGCTACGCGGGGGGGAGGTTACTTCCTTTCTAAATTAATTTAATATTAAAATATACGGGATAAATAATTAGTAGAATAAAGATATATATATGAGAAAATTAAAAGTTATAAATTAATGTAAGTATAAAGCATCTTTTAAGTAAGAAGCAGTTAAAATACTTCAAACATAACTTTGAATTAAACCAATAGCAATTTCTAAGAAGAAAATAGCTAAGATAGCTAATAATGGCATAAATCCTAAAATAAATGTAATTAAACTAATTGACATAAAATTAAATAATAAACCACTTAAAATACTTAATAATAAATGACCAGCACAGATTATTAACACTTAATCTTAAACCTAATGAAATAGCTCTAGCTACATATGATAATAATTCAATTATAACTAATAATGGTACTAATACTAATGGTGTATTATGAGGAATAAATAATGAGAAAAATACTAAACCATGTTGATATAATCCTAAAATAGTTATACCTAATCAAACAGTAAAACTTAATGAAATAATAAACATAAAATTAGATGTTAATGAGAAAGTATATGGAATTAAACTTAACATATTAGCTAACATAATAAATACAAAGAATGTATAAATTAAAGGGAAATAATACATTCCTTTATTATCTTTAGATGTTTCACTTAGTACTATATTTTTTAGTATATTTATCATTGTATCATAAATTACTTCATGAAATACTATTCATTTTGATCCAATAATATTATTACTTGGTAATAAATATAAAAATAATACTACTAATAATAATATTAAACTAAAAATTGTGAATGTTGTAATATTTAAATTACTTAAATTTATAAATGGTAGTTGAAATCCTATTAATAGTTGAATTTCAAATTGATCTAATGGTGAATTAATATATGTAAACATTGTATTATATCTTGATAAGTTTATATCTTATAAATATATATATATATTTCATAATAATTTATATATACATATCAATTTATATTATATTATTAATTATTTGTTGCCTAGATATTAATATTTATATTAATATCTGGATTATATATTTTACATAAATATATATAATATATATATTATCCTATACTCTTCATTCATTATATTTGTATGTAATGAAGGTATTTATCTGGATAATATTAATAATTATATATAAACGTAATAAAGTAATATAGTATAAACATTAAAAACCATATTATATAATATAATATGATATATTGTTTTTATCCGTAAATATAAATATTTTAACGGATGGTTATTAATTAATTAAATATTATAATTTAGTAATAAATAATCTAGAAACATATAATTTTAAAATTATAGGTAATAAAATTAGTGAAAATAATACTAATAATACTACAAATAATAAAAATCCATAAGTTAATTGATTCATAAAATAAAATGGAATTAATTGTGGCATATTTATTTACTTATTATCTTCATTACTATCATCTCTTCCGTAAGATCAATATATTTATTTTATGGAAGAAGATTAATATTAATATTTTATAATTTCATAAATTTATGAAATAAACATATATATATATTATATTAAATAATAGTCATATTATGTAAATAATATTATCTATATTTTAATATTTCTATTATATTAATATAATGAATTATATAATGTATATATGAAAAATTATATTTAGAACCTAGATATCCCCTCTCCAGAATATCCTTATATTAATATCGAGATATCCGTATATTTTAATATATTAAAATATTAAATCAATATGCTTATTTTATCTCTCTTTAGAGAGATGGGGGGGGGAGGGAGTATAAATAAGTAACGAGTAAGAATATTAATTAAGATTGAACTGCTGGAGTATTGAAAGCATGAACAGCAGGAGGAGAATTTAATAAGAATTCAATAGATGATGATTTAACAACATTTAATTTGAATACTATATTAGATTCCATAAAATCAGGTGTTTTATAAATTAATTTATGATTATTTTTATTAGTAATACCATTTATAATTTGATCATACATAATATAAACAAATAATAATAATGATACCATAGCAATTAATGAACCAACTGATGAAACATAATTTCAACCAGCGAATGCATCAGGATAATCTGGAATTCTTCTAGGCATACCATTAATACCTAAGAAATGCATTGGTAAGAATACTACATTAGCTCCAATGAAAATTAATCAGAATTGAATTTGTGCTAATTTTTCATTATAATCTAATCCTAACATTTGAGGACTTCAATAATAATAACCAGCAAATAATGAGAAAATAGCCCCCATTGATAATACATAGTGGAAATGTCCTACTACGTAGTATGTCTTTTATATATTTATTTTCATAAATAAATGGACTATATCTTATTATATTATATTATTCTCCCCATACCCCCCGGATATCTAGATATCCTGGCGGGGGTCTGGGTTATTAGATATATATATTATAATATTCACGTATAGTCTCTACAGTTCCTTAAAAAGTTACCACGATATTGCCATTTAAATATCCTATACCCTCCCTCTAAAATATATAAATATTATGGGGGAATATGGATTATATTATTTAAAGAAGGTTTCATCGTTAGCTAATCAATATATAAATATTGAATAACCAATAAAATAGATTATATTTTATTTTTGTGAATTGACAACATGACACTTATTATAATTTCAATTATTAAATTGATATAATTTATAACCTTGTAATTTATATTTATTAAAAAAATCACAAATAAATATTAAGATATCTTTTTTATATACTTCTAAGATATATGTATTTTTATTTATTAGGATTTGATTAGGAAAATTAAAATAATTTTTTAAAAACAATATTAATATTTTATCATTTTGAGAGAATGAGAAAGAATAATTTTTATTAACTCTATTTAGAAAACAACCTTCAGCTTCAATAAATCCAACAAATCAATTATTAATATGATTATTAATTTTTAAATTATCTGAATATTGAGTATTTGGATAAATAATTGACGTATAATGATTAACATTAATATATCCTATATTATAATAATTTTGATATAAATCACTATTATATTTATTATTTCTATCTTTTAAATATAAATATATACCTAATTTAGAATCTTTTTTATAAATTTCAAATATTGATTTTATAAAGGCTAACTGATATCTTTTTCTATTAGTTAATAAAGGATATTTATTAAAAATATCAATAAATTTAATAATTTCTGAACTATTATTTATTACTCATAATACATTTTGTATATCTTTATTAATTTTTATAGTTCCTCCTAAATAATTTATAATATTAGTTAATATATTTATATTCTCTATATTATTTTTTAATTTAATAACTAATCTAAATTGTAAATTTTTCTCTCTTCAATGATTTACTTGAATACTACCATCACCTTCAAATAATCCTACAAAAAAACTATGCATATAATTATTATATTCTAATATATCTATATTTTTATGATTTATTAGATATATTCTTTTAAAAGATCTTATATTTATGTGATTATTCTTACAATTTGAAACAATTATAATTTTCTTATTGTTTTTTATTTTTTTTCTATCATGGAAAGCAACGTCTAATGAGGCATTAGCTAAAACTACTCCTGTTAAACCACCTACAGTGAATAAGAATAAGAATGCAATAGCAAACATTATAGGAACAGCTAATCTAATAGATCCTCCATAAATTAGAGCTAATCAACTGAAAATTTTAATTCCAGTAGGAATAGCAATAATCATTGTAGCAGATGTGAAATAAGCTCTTAGATCAGCATCTAAACCTACAATATACATATGATGTGATCAAACTAAAAATCCTAATAAACCAATTGATGCTATAGCATAAACCATAGAAATTTCACCAAATACTGGTTTTTTAGAATAAGTTGATACAATATGTGATACAATACCAAATCCTGGGATAATTAAAATATATACTTCAGGATGACCGAAGAATCAGAAAGCATGTTGATAGAAAATAGGATCTCCTCCTCCAGCTACTTCGAAGAATGAAGTATTGAAGTTTCTATCCATTAATAACATTGTAATACCAGCTGATAATACTGGTAATGATAATAATAATAAGAATGCAGTAATGAAAATTGCTCATACAAATAATGGCATTTTATGCATTGACATACCATTTGTTCTTATATTTAATGTTGTAACAATAAAATTAATTGCTCCTAATAATGATGAAATTGATGTTAAATGTAATGAGAAAATAGCTAAATCAACACTAGGACCTGAATGTGCTTGAATTGATGATAAAGGAGGATACCATTTTTTATTAATCAATATATTGCTATATTGGTTGGACTATACCTTAAATTAAATAACCCATAGTTCTCAAAAGAACTCTGGTGGACATAACTTAAATACAAAAATAAAACTTAAAAAGAGTATATTTTTATTACATACTATAGTCTTTATAACTAACTATTTAGTATTTATATTTTTTCTATATCTTCTTATTAAATTTTGAGCCTCTATTAATTTAATTGGGTCGTTTTTATATTTTAAATATGTTCTAGTTCAAATTCTATATTCAAAACTTTTTATACCTAAGAATACTGATTTATAGTTACTATATCTAAAGTATTTAATAATTAGTTCAATATTTTTTAGATTTGTTGTTTCCAATTTATAGTACGTTCCTTGACTATTTTTTGGGTTTCTTAATTGGACAGATGAATTAATATCTCATAAATATTTTATACTTAATAAAATAATAGGATCTAATTTTTGAGTCACACCAAATGAATGAACATATCTTGATAGTGTCTTTTTAGTAATAAAGAAAGAACCTTCAGCTTCAATAAAACCAATAATTCATGATTTAGTTATAATATTATTAATTTTACTAATAAATTGTTTGTTCTCCCCTATTGTCTTTTGTATTGGATAATCCATTAATAAATTAGAATCTAATCTATTTAATAATATATTCTCTGTCAATATAATATTTTCTCAAACATCTGACATATAATTCTCATTTATTGATCTATTTTTAATATTATTAATAATATTAATTTTATCTACTTGATGAATCATATTATTATTACTAATTATTAAACATTCTTTAAATTTTAAATAATTAAATCTTTTAGATGTTAACAATGGATATTTATCAAAGATAGGTATAACAATATTTATTAAATCTTTTTTATCTCTAATTAAATAAGATACTATGTTTTTATCTATATTAATTGTACCAATACCTAAGTATTCTTTAATTTTATATAATAATTCTATATTTTTATTTGTTAATGAAATTTTATATGTAAAAATAATCTTTTTATTTTCTATATTAGTATAAACATTAAATGTTCCATCTCCATCTGTTATCCCAACTAATCATTCTTTTATATTAAAATAACTATTGTTTATTTTATCAGTATGATATATTCTTAGATGATTTAATTGTCCATATTTTTTATTATTTAATTTTGTCATATTATTTTTTGGTAGTCTCCCAGTAGCATAGCTCTGGGAAATCTCCAAAGATAGTCTCTGAAATATTATATTATTAATTAATAAATTATATATAATACTGGCATATCAATCCTTAATCAATATTATTTTATTGATTTTTATATTAAACATTATTACTTTAAATTTAATCTAGATAATTATAATATTTTAATATTAAATTTATAATATCTATTATAAAGTATTTTAATATATATATTATATTATTACAATATAGGACTTTTCATGCATCGAATGACATTTTATAACTGCATATTCATACAGTTCATCCAGTACCTGCTCCAGATTCTACTAAAGTAGATGTCACTAAACATACTAATCCTATTGGCAATAATCAGAACCCAATAGAATTAATTCTTGGGAATGACATATCTGTTGCTCCAATTATTAAAGGTAACATATAATTCTTATTTATACATATATTTCTATATGTATTTGGACTATATCTTTATATTAATTCTCATTAATATATATTACATGTAGTCTCCCAGCCCATCCGGCTGGGGGATCCCTCGAAGGGAGTCTCTGAGAAATGTACTCATAAAATGATTATATATATATAATATTTATTTTAGTTTTCTGCTGATTGTCTATTTTTAATTAAATTATTTTATACTTCCAAATTATATTAATATTCTGGATTATCTGTATTATTTTTTAATTATTTATCTTTATAATTATTAATATAATATATTATGAATATTTTTCCCTGGATATAAATGTCTGGATATCCGTAAAATAAATATATTTATTTTGAGTCCAGGTTATATTATATAAAGCTTTAAGAGTTTCCAGCATATAGTAATACTTATTTTATTATTTTTTTTTGTAATAAAAAGGCAATTATCCCCCTTTAAATTAAATTATGAAGAGGGTATGTTACCAAAACCTCCAATTAATGCTGGCATTGCTAAGAAGAAAATCATTAATACAGCATGACCTACTACTAACACATTAAATAACTGAGAATTCCCATGTAAGTATTGTGATCCTGGTGCGGCTAATTCTATTCTAATAATTATTGACATAGCTGATCCAGCTATTCCACTAAATAATGCTAATATGAAATACATAATTGAAATATCTTTAGCATTTGTTGAATATAATCATCTTTGTACCATCGTTATAACTATTAATTTATTTTAATTCATCTTTATTATTACCCCAGACATTGATTATTAATTCATTTTCTGAGTTATATATTATAATTGTTTATTATTATATTATATTATAATATTAATGTTATTTTTATTAATTTATAGATTATTACTTTATTTGTTTAATTATTTATTATCTAATATATTATTATATTAAATATTTAATTAATTATTGTTTATTTATAATAGAAAGATATTTATCTTCTTATTATTTATTACTTATATTTTTAATTATTCCTTTTAGGCATTAATTATTCCTTAGTTACATATCAGAATATACTTCCCCAATACCCCAGAACATCCTGATATTCTGGGGAGTCTGGGTTATAGAAAATATAGATTTTCTTATATTATAAGAATGTTATTTTATATTATGCTCTTATATTTAACATATTCACTATAAATACTACACTTCTTCTAATTATACTATAATATACTATGAGGTATTAATGTATCAGACAAAATAGAGGTTTTTGAGTAAAGTTGATTGAATATTAATTAATTCTCTATTTATAGTTAATATATAATTATTATAAATTAAATAGATAATAATAAACACGAGAGGTCACCCCCAAATCTTGGGGGTTCCTAATGATAATAGAATATTAATTAAATAATAATAAATTAAATAATTTAGAGGTTATCTACTTATTATTATTACTGAAATTACTAGAATCTCTTAAATAATATATCTTATTAATTATGTGTGAAGGATCCTTCAAAGCTTTACAAATATGATATTTATCTAATTTGAAATATCTACTAGCAATTGTAATACCACTAAACACTATTACTAAATTTATATCTTTATCAAAGACAAATACACCTGCTCTTTTATATTTATATGCTATAGCATTAATAATATAAGGTACATTTTGATTATAAATTGGTTTTATATCTATAACTGAACTAATTATATCTATTGGTATAATGAAATGAGTATTATTATATTTATTAATATTTTTTTTCAATAATACTAATAATTTAACTCCTTCTGGTGTATGATGTAATCCTCTGATCATAATTGTCAAAACAATTTCTCAAATTTGGAATGCTAATATTTTTCTAGTCAATCAAGGTTGAGATTTTAATTGAGGTAATACAATATGATATAAAATATCTGTAGATAGGATATGAATATCATAAACTGTTGTTTTTGTTTTTACATAAATTCCTCCTAAACTATCTTCAATGTTTATTTTGATTATGTCTAAAAATAATTTAATAGGCTTTGGTGTATTCTCTTGATATGCTCAACTATTTATTAATTTTATAATTGTTTCTAATGTTTTATAGCTTCTCTTATCTTGAGTAATACTTAATAGTGCTCTTATTATAATTAGAGAATTAGTTTTATTAGGCTTTATATAAAAATTTAATGATCCTTCTGCTTCAATAAACCCAATTAATCAACTAGTATTCATATTTTCATATGGGATAACATAACCTGGGACTGATTCATAGTTATTAATAGTATCCTTACTCTTTATATATAATTTAAAATCTCTATTATTATTTCTATATAACAAATATTGTTCTTTTCATTTAATATATGAGTAATATTTAGTAGTTATTAATGGGTATTTATCTAATAAAGGAATCACTACTGAGTCAATAATCTGATGTTTTATAATAGCTATTGAAATAGTTGGTTGAGAAGAATGATTATTAATTGAAATATTTAGTCCTAATACTTTATTAATATTTTCTAAACATACTTTGTCTTCTCTATGAATAAGTCATCCCATTTTAAATGCTACATTTCTATTTAGTTTGTTGGGAGAGATATATAATCAACCATCCCCATCTGTGAATCCAACTACTCATCAATTGAATTTATCTTCTTCTATTATTGTCATATTATTATTTTCATTCTTTACTCTTCCTCCTTTCTTACTGATATTTATAGGTAAAAATGATCCTTTTAATGTTTCAGATAAGAATAGAGGGTGACTTGATAGGGATTTTAGTAAAGACGATTGAATATTAATTAATCTTCTATTTACTGAAATTAAATAATCCTTTAAAATTAAACAGCAAATAATAAAATAAAAGAAATCATTAAACAGAATAATCCTGTTGCTTCACTTAAAGCTATACCTAAAATCGCGAAACTGAATAACTGATCTTTCAATGAAGGGTTTCTACTTACTCCATTAATTAATGCTGAGAAAACGATAGCAATACCAATTCCTGCTCCTAATAATCCAATTAGAGCAATTCCTGCTCCAATATATTTTGCTGCTAATACTAATTGCATAATCTATTTTTTATAGTATTTAACTATTTACTTATTTATTATATTATAATATATATATTTTATTAATATATAATTAATATAATTATAAATTTATTTTTTTATTGTTATATGATTTTTTATCAATCATTACTTATAATCCGGGCATAATCCCCCCCAACCCAGACCCCCCGGATATCTAGATATCCGGGGAGTTAATATTTTAAGAGTGGATATTATTAAATCTAGCAAATTAATTATTATATTATTATTATAAAGTTTATTATTTTTTATTGTATACTTACCCGATGTGCGGGGGACCGCCGAGGGCAGTCTGGAGAATAAAAGAGATGAAGAGAATCGAACTCTTAATATGTAGATCTGCAATCCAATAGCCTAACCGTTAGACAACACCTCCAATATTAATTACCCCGGACATTAATGATTAATTATTAATTTAAATTGTCTGGGTTATCATCATATAAAAGTAATATTATGTAAATATAATTTAATAGGTAAAATGTATGTTTCTAGGGATATATTATCTAAGTTCAAGTCTTAGTATTTACAATATTATATACCATATTATATATTCTCCCGTAAAATAAGCATATTTTATCTCTCTTTAGAGAGATCAGGGAGGGGGACTAATATATATAATTAAATAAGTACCGAAAATATTATTATTATAATATTTTACGGTGCCGCCGGGAGTAATCTCTCAATATTAATATTGGATTTTTATTACATTAATCTCCTGGATATTGCCCGGGTAATATTAAGTAATATTCTTCATATATACATTATATTTATATATATATTCGTGAAGAGATAAATTAAAATTGTATAAATTATATTAAAATTATCTGCCCAGAAAATATGGGTAATATTTCTTTATTACATATAATCAGAAGAATTATTCTAATAATATTTGTCATATACTATATTATATTAATAATTTTTAAATATATTTCTATATGAATATTACGGTTATCAAGAGACATACTATTATGTTTTTAAGGGGAATCGAACCACATGTATATAAATCTTCAATTTATTGCTTTACCACTAAGCTATAAAAACTATGAGCTCCTCCTATAAGGTATATAATATATATATTCCATATATTTTATTCTTTTTAATAACTATTATATATTTATTTTATTATTTAATTATAATAATATATATAATATTTAAAGTATCAGTGTTCTCTCTTATGAAATATTAATAAATTAATATTAATAAAGAAGATATACTGAAGATCTTACTTATAATCTAGATCCCGTTCCCCCCCGACGGGGTTTCAATTATGATACTTATCTTACATAATGTTTAGATAGAAATATAACAATATTTGTCGACGAGAAAATATTAGACCTAAACATATACTAAAGTATATGTAATACTCTCTGTGAAGAATCATATGTGTTAAACTATATGTAAAATCACATGTATAATACTATATATATAATATATGTGATATTTGTTCCCAGAATACCAGAAAGGGGGGGTTAAATAATAAATTAAAAATGAATATTAATTAATATGTAAATAATAATTATAATTATTAAATTACATTAGTGCTCATCAATAGAATACAATATATAAGAATAATCAAATAACATCTAATACGTGGCAGATATAATACAGTTGTTTCATATCCAACATGATGATCAGAAGTTAAATGATAATTTCTTATTCTTCAATAACAAATACCTAACATTACAATTAACATAATCATATGAATAAAATGTAATCCAGTACCTGTATAGAATACTGATCCATATACTCCATCAGCAATTGTGAATGTAGCATTAGTATATTCAATATATTGACAAGTTACAAAAATAACAATTAATCAGAATGTAATTAATAATCCTGATAATGCTTTACTTCTATCTTTATTAATTAATGCATGATGACTATATGTAATAGTAGCACCTGATGATAATAAAATAATAGTATTTAATAATGGTAATTCTGTAGGTTTAATTGCTTCAATTCCTATAGGAGGTCAGACAGCCCCTAATAGTACATCTGGACTCATTGCCATATGGAAATATACTCAGAATAATCCTATGAAAATTAATACTTCTGATAATACAAATAATAAGAAACCAGTATTAATACCTTTTCTTACTGCAATAGTATGGTTACCTAAATATGTAGCTTCAGCAATTATATCTCTAAATCAAAAACTAGCACTACATGTTAATACAAATAATGCTAAATATACTAAATTTATATTACCAATATAACCATGCATTGTTAATCCTAATGATAATGTTAATGATAATAATGATAATGATACTATTAATGGTCAAGGTGATGGCATTACTATATGATATGGATATTGTTGAAATTTACTTCTTTCTAATTGTGTCATTTGTTTGTTTACTTATTTATCTTTAATATATATATTATTTTATAATTATTATATATATATATCTTTATTTATTAATTCCAGACCACCCCCCCCCATATATCTATAGATATATGGGGGGTTACACCCAAACTAATATATTAATTTGGATGTGGGGCCGTCATGGATATTATTTATTATTTAGTGCCTCCCGGGCCTCAGGCACGGAGAGGTGCCCGTAAAATATTATTATTATAATATTTTTTCGCCGGGAGTAATAATTTTTTTAATTTATATTTTATAAATTAATTAGAGAATATAGGGATCGAACCTATAATCTTTCGTGTGTAAAACGAACGCTATACCAATTAAGCTAATTCTCTTATTATATCTTTATTATTTCTCTTCATATTATTAATTTCTCTTGGTAAATTTAATGTCTGGGTTATATTATTATTATTATCTAATCATTATTATCTAATTATTGTTACTTATGTAAAATATATATATTAATCTTTCTTATAATCTTATTTGTTACCTTATATATTCTGTAAATAAGGGTCTCTTAGTAAGATCTATATTATACTTCTTTTTGTTAATTGCCTGGATTATTATTAAATTAATATATGACAAAAAACATATATTATATTATATTATCTTTATTATATTTGTATATTAACACAATATACTAACTGACCTCCGATATCTCTACAGAGAGATAAAATTTTATATTTTACGAAAGGTTTATCAGGTGAAGGTATGAATATTAATTAATTTATTAAAATATTATTATGTTATTATTGTTATATTTATTATCTTAATAATAAATAGGAGCGGCCCCCCCGCGATGACGGGGGGCCGGCGACCTCATAGGTTATATACTGAGGAAGTATATTATTTATTATAATTTAATTTAACTTTAATATTATATTTACCATCTTTATTAATATTTAAATTTAATGGATTAACTGATCCTTTATATATATTATTAGGTATATTATTTAAATCATAATTTTTATTATTATTATTAAATGAACCATATATTATTTTAGTTATTTTTGATCTACCATCTGATAATTTTCCTTTTAATATAATTGATCATCCACTTAAATATTTAACATTTTTGTCTTGATTATTAATATTTAATGGTATAATATTACTAAACATATTCATATAACTATTTATAATTTTATCTATATTTATATTGTTATTATTAGTTAATAAATACATAATATAATCAGTAAAAATATTACTATCTATATATACATATGATATTTTAATTGGTTTAATTATTACTTCTTTATTATAGTAATATGATAATACTTTACTTAATCTTATTATTATATTGTTAATTTCATTATGATTATTATTGTTATTTATATTATAATAATAAAATTTAATTACTACTGAATTAATATTAATTTTAAATTGAGGTTTACTAATAAATATTTTATTACCGTTAACCATATTCATTATTTTATATAATAATTGAATTATTATATTATTATTTATAATATTATTTAATTCATTATTTTTATTATAATTATATATTATTATACTTCATTGATTATTATTATTTAATTGTTTTGTATTTACTTTATTACTTAATTTATTATTATTATTATTATTAATTATTATAACTTTGTTTAATAATTTATTATTATTATCATTATTTATTATTATTTTTATTAAATTTATTTTCATTTTTATTTATTTTATTTTTATTTTCCCTTTTATTATTATATATTATGAAACCATACCGTAAAATCAATATATTGATTTTTGGGGGTTCCTAATATTTATTTTTTAATATATTCGTTGAATCTTGTCTATATTAATCTTATTATATATTATAGAGATACTAAGGGGAATAAAATCAATATATTGATTTACGTTATATTAATTATATTATATACTTATTATTATTTTTTCATCCGAAGATTTATTATATTTTTTATTATAAATTAATACTCTTTTCTTTCTATCTCTTATGTAAGATATATATTATTAATATTTACTTCTTCTTCCAAATATATTGTATAATTATTATAAATTTATTAGATCTATAGGAGATATATATTTGATATATAATATTATTGGGGATATATACAATTATTATTCTTTAATTTTTAATTGGTATCATAATATTGTTATATATTATATTCTTAATTATGAAGTACCGCCTCCGGGATAAATATATTATATATATATGAATATATTTTTAAATATAAATTGGAGCTAAAAATTATATTGATTCTTTAATTATATATAAATTAATAGATGAGATTAATACTTGTAGAAGGAATTGAACCTATCATTATTTATTTATGAGACAAATGTTTTAAGCCATTAAACTATACAAGTTGCTAGCCACGCATATGTTTTAATAAAAATATAAAATATTAATGTATTAATATTTGCGGCTGGGGGAGTTGCTATATCTCTATATAATATATATAATTATCCCTTATAATTATCTTTTATCGTATATTCTATTCTATATTGAGATTAATATCTCGATACCCGAGCACCCCCGGCGGGAGGGGTTACTTAAATATATTGACTTTATTATATATTATTACCCTAAGAGGTCCAAATATAAATATTTGGCCGGCTCCTAAGAGATCCTAACATTAATGAATATCATCTGGGTTAAATATTATTTTTTATAATTATATAATATAATGTTATTATCAGTTATTTCTAGGTTTTAATAACAAAATATTAATCTGGGTTATAAATTAATTAAATTTATCTATTCTAGTACCTCCCGGGCCTCAGGCACGAAGAGGTGCCCGTAAAATATTATTATTATAATATTTTTTCGCCGGGAGATATTTAAATATTTAATTAAAAATATTATTACAATAATATATTAACCCGTAAAATATAGGGAGAATATATGTATAAAATATACATTATAAAATTTCCTTACCTTATGATTAAGTTATAAGGTATTAATATTAATTAAAATATTATGGGGTTTGTGTGATGGAATATAAAAGATATTAATAAGCCCACTGCAGGTTCCCCTACAGTAACTGTATTTCAACTTCACATTAATCAATATATTCTCATATAATAATATAATAATAATAATTAATTAATTAATAAAAAATTATTAAATATAATTATTAATCAGATAAATATATATTTCAATGTGTGATGAGTAATTAGTGCGAAACAGTTAGAATATTCACCGTAACTTGGTTATTTACGTATTACTAGTAATTCTTATTTCATATTATCAAATTTCAGATAATAATCCATATTAAATATATAATATATAATCTATATTAAATATTAATTTGTTTTTAATTATTAATTTTATTCTTTTTTTTAAAATATTATTATAATTTTATTCTCAAATTATTATAGCATGTTTATTGCCCATATTATAAAGGTCATTATGATTTGTCTTAATTCCTATTAATTATATTAATTAATAATATAATAATATATATAATATAATTTATATATATGGAGTTTTGTTCATTAATGAACTTAATCTAAAACTTTACAGCATGAACTAAAGACAACAATGTAACACTTGTATAATTATTATTAATATTTAATTAATAATAAATATATTCAAAATATGGTAAGATTATCGAGGATTATCGAATTAAATTACGTGCTCCACTACTTAAGTCTGTAACCGTCTATTGTCTTGAGTTTCATTATTGCTAATATACTCTTCAGGTGGAATACTTTTATTTTCATTTAATTATATAATATTTTAATTTATATAATATGTATTCATCGTTTACTACTAAAACTACATAGGTATCGAATCTATTTTGCTACTTTAGTTTTCATTTCTCAATGTCAGTTAATTACTAATTAATATTTTCATTATTACCAGTCCTATAATTATTATAATTATTTCATCTTTACTATTATAATTCTTTAATTATGTTTTAATTAACTCTAAAATTAATTTATTTTATTAAATTAATATTCATTCTACAAATCCTTTAAACCATTATGATTAACGTTAGCCTTCATTGTATAACCGCAACTGCTGGCACAATTATTTGGTTAAGACTATTATATAATTATTAATACTTAAATTAATAAATATTAATAAATACTTTAAATATCAAAGTAATTAATATCATTATTTTAATTATATATAGATTTTATTTTTTATCAATTAAATATTCATCTTAATAAGTAACTAAATCAATCTTTCGATCATTGTTTAATATTCCCCACTGCTGTATCTTATAGATATTGATTAAATTATTAATCAATGTGATCATTATAACTTTCATTATTGATTATAGATCGTTGGCTAGGTTATTCTCTTGATATCCTACTACCTTAAACTATTATAGACTTGACTATAAACAATTATTTTCATAATCTTTAATATAATATAATTTTAATTATATTAATTTATTATACATTTAATACAATTTATAGTTCATTATTTCTATTTTTTACTCACTTCTTCACCACTTATTTATTATATTTTTTATATAATAAATGTTTGATTCACATGTGTAATGTCCTTATTTAACGTTTAATCTGAACCAACATCATGTTCTTTATATTTTATCTTTTTATCCTTTATTTATCATTAATTATTATTATAGTAATAAATACTATCATTAATAACTAAGATTATTCTTACTTATATTTTATAATATATTATTATATATGATTATCAATATCGATAATACTTGCTGCCCACCCGATAAACATATTAAAATGTTTATGGCTAAGGACATTATACCTAGTATTATCATACTCTTTATATTTATCTTATGTCTCCGTTAAATAAATATTTTGGGTAATTAATTATATATATTATTAAGATTAATATATATATAATTCTCAAATTAATTATAAAATATATAAATTATAGATAGTGAGACTCGAACTCACAATGAATGTGTGGAAGACAATTAGTTTACCAATTAACTTATATCTATTATTAAATAATAATCTATTTAAATATCGATAAAATATATTTAAAATAAACAATAAATATTATTCACTTATATTATACTTTCTTCATGATTCGAACATGAAATTTTAATATTAGAAGTATTATGCTTTAACCATTAAGCTAAGAAAGTTTATATATAAATTATCTATATAATATATCTGATCAGGATCCCCAAACTATATATATATTTAATATTATAACTATAAATGTATTAATATGAGAATAGTTGGAATTGAACCAAACATGAGCTGCTTAAAAGACAACTGTTTTACCATTAAACAATATTCCCTTAGAGACTATAATGAGTTATTAAAATATTTACTATAAAATCTCCCAGCCGAAAATATTAATACATTAATATTTTATATTTTTATTAAAATATACGGGGCGGCTGGGGGACCCCCAGTCTTATACTATGATAATTTTAATATTTACCCATATTATCTTACTCTGATATTTAGGTGATTATATTAATTCTCCTGGGCATTAATCCACCCGGATATCTGATCAGGATATCCGGGTTATCGAGTATTAGTAGATTATGATGGAGTATTTATATATATTGAATCGGTTTGATTCGAACAAACAATAACCAAACTCAAATTTTGGTAACTTACCTATTAGTTTACGACTCAATTATTATTATAGTTCCCCCCCGAGATATCTACAGAGAGATAAAACATATATGTTTAATATTTTAATATATTAAAATATTCGGGAGCTTCGTATAATAAACATATTTACGGGTAAATTAAAATATTGATTTAAATATTATGGAGAATATATAAATTATTTGTTCAGGAAAATACTCCACTAGCATAAAGATACACGGAAGTTAGGTTCCGATACCCTATATCTTAATGTATTATTCTTACCTTAGATTTACATTATATTATATTATTAATGTATTATAACTATAGCTGACAAATATTATTTATATTTTAAATTTACACAATATATGAATACTACCCGGACCCCCACCCCCTTAAAAATAAATATATTTATTTTACGGATATCCAGATATCCGGGGGATTAATTATTAATTTACTGAGTATTAATATTTTACGGGGCTTCTGGAGCATTCCCATAGGATTATATCATATTAATTATTGTCTTATAAGTTATATTATATTATTATTGCTATTTAAAGGACTTGAACCTTTATACTATAAAGTAATACATCTTAAGAGTATCGTGTCTACCATTTCCACCAAAATAGCCTTATTATCCATTAATATTATGTATTTATATTTCCAGAATATCTAGATAAAACATATATGTTTTACGGAAATAACCCCGCCGGGGGTATATTAATTAAATTCATCTGGGTTATATTATTGTGATTAATATTGATTATTATTATATATTATTATATATGTATAATATATATGTTTTATCTCATATTAATCCTTATTAAATAATCTTACTTATAACTAACCGAAAATATTATAACAACAATGTTCTCACGAGGTGCTCCCCCCGACAACGCCGGGTGAAATTATACGACAATACCATCAAATATTATGAGAATATTTATCACGGATAGTGGGTAATTAATAATTATCAGATAGGATAGAATCGAACTAACTAGGTCTTTCACCCAAAGAAAGTGCCTGACCATTTGGCTTCTATCTGTATTGAATATCTAATTCATTATTTAAATATATAAACATATTTTTGTTATTATTATATAACTAACAAATCACCTATATTTTATTAAACAACCATAATTTAATTTATAGTTATCTATATCATATTATTCTGGTTTATTATTAATATTATTTAATATATATGTATTTCAATTATATATTTATTTATATTACATCAATATATTTAATAAATATGATTTTCCTATTAATATATATATATATTTTTTTTTTATAGTGATAAAATCTCATAGTATATATATTATATTATTATAATTAAATAAAGGATTACATATTCTCCCGTAAAATAAATATATTAATTTTTGGGGGTTACTCAGATATTAATTGATATTTAAATAATCTGAGTTATAGAGTAATAATACGATTTGAACGTATATAATTAGGTCATGACCCCTAATATGTTGACCAATTACATCATATTACATTATTTGTTCAGACCCGTCCCCCCGCCGGGGGGGGGTCTGGGTTATAATTATTACTTATAATTTAATATATTATTAGTACCTCCCGGGCCTCAGGCACGGAGAGGTGCCCGTAAAATATTATTATTATAATATTTTTTCGCCGGGAGTTATAATGTATTCTAAATTTATATTCCCATCAAATCAATATATTTTATCTCTGATATTTATATTAAGATAAGACGAAACTATAAATTAATACCGAAAATAATAAATATTAATTATTTTAAAATAATATAAATTAGAACCGTAAAATTAAAATATTAAATAAATATATTAATTTTGTTCCGTAAAATTAATATTTTGGGTCACCCCCCCCCCCCCCCCCCGCGAATATTAATACGTTAATATTATATATTTTTATTAAAATATATACGCGGGGGGGTTCCTATTAGTTACCATTTAAAGTTTATACTCTGTACCACACATACACTATACATTGTCCATATAAATACACATTAAATAAAAGACAGACCCTTTATTCCAACTATTATACAATGAATAATAAATCAGATAATTTAAATATCAATTAATTATTAATATTTTAGGACCCTTTTAGGGTATCTCTACAGAGAGATAAAAGATATATATTTTACGGGTTATAATGTAAGTAGATTATCACTTAAAGTTTATATAAAGTTCCGCATATATACTATACATTATTAATATAAAACACACATTAAATAAAGGACAGACCCTTTATTACATAATTATATATTGAATACTATTAATGGTTATCCCCAAAATATTAAATATTAAATATTAAATATAATATGTATCTCTATAATTCTTATGTATAATCCAAACCCTCATAATATACAGAGATAATTGGGTAATATTAATTAATAGTAGCTGTAAAATGAATATATTCATATATTAATTGATATTTAAATATATCATTAATATATGTAAATTAATTATTAATGTTTGAGAGAATTATTATTATTATTATGAAGAATATTAATTAAGAATTATTATTACCAATATAGAATAATAAATTTTCAATATATGAAATAATAGGTACAAAAATTAAGAAGTAAGCGAAGTATAAGAATGTAGCATATTGACCCATTTGAACAAATGGTACTTCAACATGGCATGATCCTAATACACCTAATAAAATGAAATTAAATACAAATAAGAAGAAGAATAATTTAGAAATTACTTTGAAAGTATTACCTCTAATAACACTTTTATCAGTTAATGGTAATACTAATAATACTAAAATAGCACCAAACATTAGAATAACTCCTAATAATTTATCAGGAATTGATCTTAAAATTGCATAAAATGGTAATAAATATCATTCTGGTACAATTGATGCTGGTGTTACTATTGGATTACCAGGAATATAATTATCTGGATGACCTAATGTATTTGGTGAATAAAATACAAATAATGAGAAAATAATTAAGAATACAAATACTGTAATTAAATCTTTAAAAATAAAGTATCCATGCATAGGTAATCTATCTAAATTTCCTGTAATTCCTAATGGATTTGATGATCCATGAACATGTAATGCCATAAAATGCATAACTACTAATGCTGCAATAATAAATGGTACTAAATAATGTAATGCAAAGAATCTTTGAATTAGTGGATTAGATACAGCAAATCCTCCTCATAATCATTGAACAATATCTTTTCCTACAAATGGAATTGCTGAAAATAAATTAGTAATTACTAGTGCTCCTCAATGTGACATTTGCCCATATACACAACAATATCCTAAGAATGCTGCTGCTATTGTTGCTACAAAAATAATTACTCCAATAATTCATACTAATGTTCTAGGTGATCTATATGATCCATAGTATAATCCTTTAGCTATATGCATATACATTACAGCGAAGAAGAATGATGCACCATTAGCATGACAGGTATCTTAATAATCACCCACAGTTGCACATCTCTCATGATCAAAAATAAGTTTACTATTAGACAATATATTTTATATTTTATATTCAGATAGAATAATATATCTATTTTTAAATATTTTAGAATAATCTAAATATCTTAGAATTGCTCTATTTTTAGGGTTTAAGCCTAAACTTTTTAAGGCATTAGTTGAAGTATTAAAAGGAGATCCCTCTAATAATTGTTTTAGTACAGTATCATAAATATAAATTTGAATGTTTTTATTAGAATAAATTCTACTATACTTGATAGCTATGGTACTATAAGTATAATTTATTCCCTCAAATACACTAAATATTGGTTTAATAGAATTAATTATTGAGTTATATAATTCATTAATTTTTATAATTTTATTATTAATGATATTTAACTCTTCAGGAGTATTATTAGTAGAATATCTCTTCTCATTAATACAATTAGAGATTATATTAATAATTTCTCTACCCTCTTTAATAAAATGATAACCGTTTATATAAATATTCACGCTAATTACTCATATTTTATAATCAACAATTTTTCTTGATTTTATATTATTATATAAATAAGGGATTATAACTTTATATAACGCATCTATATCTGTAATATATACTGTGACACACCTATTTTTATCTGTAGATAGAGATACTTTACTAGTTCAATTAGGGATCTCATTAGAGATAATGTCTGTTAAATATTCTTGGATTTTTAACATAGTATAATTACTTCCTTTTTGTGATAAATGAAACCCTGGTCTATTATGAGGGAAAGATAAACTACCATCTCCTTCTAAGAAACCAATTAATCAATATTTATTAATAGTGATATTACATTCTTTTAATTTTTCACTATGATCTAAATTTAAACCTCTATCATTTATTTTATTTTTTAATATAACTAATTCTTGAAATTGTTCATTACTTAAAGGTCTATTATTATAATAATTATATCTAATATGATTAAATAGTGAAACGGTAAATCTTTTTTTAGTAATTAATGGATAACTATAAAAAATATTTAGTAAGAAACTAACTTCTTCAAATTGTTTTACTCTTCATATAATTTGACCTCTATTATTTATTGTAATTAGTCCAATTTCAAATAGATCTATAATAAATTTTAACGCAGCTAAATCATCTCTATGTAACTCAATCCTATATTCAAATATAAATCTATTTGGTTTTATAGTTGTTACTGATGCTGTACCTTCAGCATCAAAAAACCCTGTTAATCAATAAATATCTTTTGGTTCTAATTTATTATGATTTTTAAATGAGTAAATTAGAGGTCTATCTTTATTGTCATTATTTATGAAATCTTCATATCAACTAATAAAACTATTAACCTCTTTTAATAGAATTCTTTTTAAAATTTTTATCTCCTTAAATATATAAAATATACTATCTAATAAAATATTATTAGTGCTTAATACAATAATACTTAAACTTATTGTCTTTATAATAATATATCTCTATATTATTTTGGACTATATCTTAATAAATATTAAATATTTATTCTCCACGTAAAGTCTCTGAGGGTTTATATTAATATTATAAAATATTAAATTCTTCCCTGCTGATTGTCCATTATGATCTTTATAAATTAATATACTAATATTTAATATATCTTACAAAGTTTTAGAAGTTTCCAGCATATAGTGAAGTTTAAAGAACACATCTGAGATGTTTTAAATAATATGTTCTACTGATGAGAAAGCTAATTCAATGTTTGATGAATAATGCATAGCCATAAAAATTCCTGTTAAAATTTGAATAACTAAACATAAACCTAATAATGATCCTATATTTCATCAATAATTAATTGATGATGGTTGTGGTGAGTCAATTAAATAACTATTCACTAAATTTAAATATACATTTGATTTTCTAAATGCCATTTCTTGTTATTTTAATATATTTATCTATATAATATATATTTATATATTTAATATATCCTATTATATATATATCTTATTATTTATATATATATTATTTATCTTTATAAAACATCCCCCGTATATTTTAATAAATTAAAATATCAAATAAAGATATTTATTTATCTATAATGTTTATTATAGAGAATTTAAGAGACATCTTATTTTGTTTTTTATAATTTGTTATTATATATATATATTTTATATTTATTATTATATATATATTTATATATTATTATCCTTAATTTACTTACTCTTCTAGATATTCAACTAGAGTATTAAGATAAATTTTATAATAATCGGTATATGTTAATCTTAATTGGATTCGAACCAATATTTTCAACATGAAGAGGTGATGTCGTAACCCTTAGACGATAAGATCTTATTACTTAATAGTGTATTATTAATTATATATAACCATATTATCAGGCTAATATATTTATTTTGGGCTTACTATTAATATATTACATTATAATTATTATATATATATGTGAAACTACTAAGAGGTCCGTATATTATAATAATAATATTAAATATTAAGATATTAATATTTAATGAGGTCGCCCGGCCCCCCGCGGTGCGGGGGGCCGGGTCCTAATTTAAAAATGGATTGATAATTTTTATTAATATATATATATATTTAGATCGGATGGTGTAGGATTCGAACCTACGTAGTTAAAAATAACTAATGATAGCTCAAATATCACACTTTAAACCACTCAGTCAACCAACCTGTTAATATATTTAAAAAATATCTAGGTATTAATTTCCCAAATATTAATCAGGAATATATTGAAACTAACAAGAATCGAACTTGTATTGGTACCTTATCAAAATACTATTCTAACCTATTGAATTATAGTTTCATTATTATAATATATAATACTTCAGAAGTATATACTATTAGATGATGATAATTAAAATATATAATATGTATATTAATAATAATTGGAGTTAATGAGACTTGAACTCATATCTATTGTATGCAACACAATAATTCTACCAAATTAAAATATAACCCCTTATTCATAAAATATATTTAAAATATACCCTAAAATATTATCATCAAAATATAAGTATTAATCTATTAATATTTGTATCTTATAGTCTTTAATGGGAATCGAACCTATATACTCTCATTAACAGTGAGATGCTTTAACCGTTAAGCTATAAAAACATTACTAAGAGGAAATAAATATATTTATTTTACGATCCAAAATATTGATTTTACGGAACAAAATAAATATATTAATCTCACGACCCTGAGAGGTCATATACATTTATTATATATATATTATTATTGTCTGGATTAATATATATTATATATATACTTGGGTAACTTTGGAAACTCCTAATAATATTATATTGTTTATGTTCAAATACTCCTTCTAGGTCTACAAACAGAACATTATGGTTATCTAACTAAAATTTTTCTTATATTAATTATTATCTGGATAATATATATATATTATTATATTATATTTAATATTTTTTATATTAATTTGAAGGGAATAGGAATTGAACCTATGAGGGTATATAACCATTGAGTTTACAGCTCAACTCCAACTACCAACATTGAAAATCCCTCCCTATCTTAGCCCCGCATATACTATATTTTATTAATGACAGATATTATTTAATATATATTTGGTGGCCAATTATAAATATCTTAATTAATCTGCTCATTTATTGTTTATTATGTTATAATATCATTTAATAATATATAAAGTGAGACGACACTTACTTATATTTATCTCTTTTTTAAGAGCATATAGTACCGTTAACATGGGCTTTAGAATGTTTTAACCTCATAGGACCTATAGGGGTAGATAGAATATTAATTATATATCTTTGATTATATGATATTATTGTTCATTTAATCATTCTAAGAATTTAGGTAAAGATACAGCTTCTACTTTAATAGGCATTTGTGCATGACCACTTCCACACAATTCTGAGCAGTATTCCATAGAAGACTCCTTCTCTTTGAATTAATGCAGATACTTGATTTAATCTACCAGGAGTAGCATCAACTTTAATACCTAAACTAGGAATAGCAAAATCATGAATAACGTCAGCTGCTGTTACTAAGAATCTAATATGAGTATCAACAGGAACAACAATTGATGTATCAGTATCTAATAATCTTAATTGACCATCTTCTAATAAACTATCAGGAATAACATATGATTCAAATTCAATAGTTTCTCCACTATCATTAATGAAATCTGAATATTCATATTTTCAATATCATTGATATCCAATAGCTTTAATAGTTATTGAAGGTGAAATTACTTCATCACATAAATATAATAAAATGAATGATGGGAAAGCAATAGTTAATAAAATTACTGCTGGTAAAATAGTTCAAATAATTTCAATAGTTTGTCCATGTTTAATATATTTATAAGCGATAGGATTTTTTGAATAAGTTTTTACAATATTGAATAACATTCATGAAACTAATCCTAATACTACTAATAAATAGAACATAATATTATCATGTAATTCTAAAATTCCTTCTTGATTAGGTGTTGCTGAATCTTGGAAATAATATCCATATGGTGTTGGTACATCATTATATAATATTGTTGTTATAATTTTTATTATTGTTAACATTTTTATTTTTAATTTGTTATTTTAATATTATTTTATTATTAATATTAATTTATTTTAATTTATTATAGTTATATTAAGGATTTGAACCTTAATTATCTCTAATACTTACCTTATTAAGCTTATATAACTTTATTATATCTCTTTATTATATATTAAAAAATATATAGATATTATGGTTGGGATATTAATATTATATTAATATAAATATTATATATATATGTTATATTAAGGACTTGAACCTTAAATCTTTCGATTACAAAACGAATGCTTCACCAATTAAGCTAATATAACTATATTCCCGTTTAATAAAGAAATTCTAGGGCTAATTTATTAATTAATCCAAAAATTAAAATATGTCTACTTACTATTAAATCATTTAATTATCGTTAAGTTCTAATATATGTTTTATTTCTATTTTTTAAAATATATAACACATTATTTACTTACATCTAGATAGTTATCCCTAATAATTAATATTAGCTTCGTTTTAAATATTCTATATTAACTAAAAAATACTCAACTAAATTATGTTTATATACTATTATTCTTAGGTAATTTGCCACAATGATTATATAATATTGATAAATAAGATATTTTAGATTGCCTCCGTATATTATAATAAGAATATTAAATATTAACATATTAATATTTAAGGTAATTTAAATATATATTCTAATGTAATATTTATTCGGTGAAGGTTATATATATTATTATTAGACAAATAACTAAGAGGAACCCCCCCCCCAAAATCAATATATTGATTTGGCGGCAGGTAATTAAATAAGTAAATAATAGATTAGATATAAAATAGACAATTGATTAATTAGTATACATATAGTTAGAAATATAACTAAATACTATTATTTAATATCATAATATATGATATAAAATTTCATTTTAGTCTAAAATGATCAATATATTTATCTAATTAAAACTACTTCATATTTAATATGTTTTCAATATTTATTATTTATTAACTTAGCTTCTTTACAGTAACAATTAATATTTTAATTAATTATTAATAAATACACCATAGGTTAATTCATTATGATCCTTGCGTACTAATAATGAGATTTAATTTGATAATATTAGATATAGTAGATAAAAACCATACTGATTCACATCGTATTTAACCCAACTCACGTAACCTTTTAATTGACGAACAGTCAAACCCTTCTTAGCTGTTACAACCAAGAGGATAGGTTGAGTCGACATCGAGGTGGCAAACATAACTTACAATTTCTACTCTTTCGTTATATTACCCTGTTCAAATTTTATTGTTAATTTGTTACCAAATTATTTAGACTATGTCATTATCTATTATAATGCCTTTATTATTAGCAGATGATAGATATTGGGCGCTCTAGGATAAATTATTGTTTATCTAACTCATTATCTAGTCGTTGAACGTTCTTATAATATTATATAAAATTTATATTTTATATATAGATATTTATAAGCTTCGCTGCAAATTTTCCTATGTTAATTATAGGATTTTCTTGCAATTCACCCAATTTTTAATATTATTAATATTATTTATTAATAATATGTTTATTATATATTGTTCTTTATATAATGGGACAAATGGGTACTTATCCCTAGCGTAACTTTTATTCGTTATCAATAATCCTTACAATTAGTATTATTTGTTCATTATACCATACTTACGTACTTGTTCTACTTGTTTGTATTACAATTATAGCATAGTTATACTATTATATTTATTTACTTTAACCCTTTATATTGGTTAATATTATTATTTTCTTGATAATTTAACTATACATTATCTTTTCTATTATTTATTAATTTTTAATTAATATTTTTATAATTAATATATTTATTAATATATTTTATTTGTTAATTTAATTTATTATATATGGACTTTATCAGATAAATTTGCTGAAAAGAACATCCCATTCAAACTACCAATTAGAACCTGTCTCCCTTATTAATATACATAATATATATTAATATTTAATTATATGGGATAAGAATAATTATATAATTACAATAAGTATTTCATATTATATTTAATCAATTACTTAATATTCTAAATATAATCAATAATTAATCAAGTTGTCTAATTATAGTAAAGCTGCATAGGGTCTTTTTGTCTAACTATACCTAGATAGCATCTTCACTACCAGTTCAATTTCACTTGGCTTAAGGACGAGACAGTTGTTGTATCATTACGTCATTCATGCGGGACCATATTTAGTGGCCAAGGTATTTCGCTACATTATAACCCTCATAATAAGGCTGCTATTTATTCTTATTTAGTAATATAATCTTTCAATCATATTATTTAGATAATGAACATGGAGCAGAGTTCACACCTTATACTTTAATTTATCATTTCTGCAAAGTGCTGTGTTTTTATTAAACAGTTGTACAACTTTGTTCTTAATTATCATATCTAATTTTTGATCTATTTTTGCCGAGTTCCTTATCCTTAATTATCCAATACACCTTCATATTCTCTACTTGCATACCTGAGTCGGTCTTCATTACGGTATTCTTTAACTTTTTTCCTGATATTATTTATATATATTTTTTATAATATATATTTCATTATATTTCTCCCCAGACCCTCCGGATATCTGGATATCCTGGTGAGGGTCAGGGTTATTGTTAATTTAGATTATCCCATCTATTTATATCTTTAGATATTTCTATATTAGGGGCCGTACTTTTATAGTAAAACCTTATGCTTTAGGTGAAAAAGTTTATACTTTTTTATCGTTACTCATGTCAGCATTCTCTATTTAATTATTATTATATATTAATTATTAATTAATATATCTCTTCATTAAATGTTCTATTACCATATTATATTATTTTATATAATATTTAGATATTCAGTTTAATATTTTAGATCCGTATATTATTTATTAACATATATATTTTTTTATATATATATATATGATTTTTAATATCATTATTGATTAATCAGTGCATTGTTACATGTTCATTAAAAAATGGTTATTGTCAAACCCATTAACTGAATATATTTTAATATTATAATATTATTTTCACTTAATATTTATTAGGAACTTTATATCTTAATCTGGGCTGTTTCCCTTTAGATTATTTACCTTATCGCATATAATCTGACTCCTTACTCTATATAACATAATATTTTGAGATTTAATACTTTTTGATATACAAAAATATATTAATTGCTATACCATCCTTATTTAATTAATTAATAATCAAATAATATTATATAAAAATAAAGGCTATACTTACATATATTTCATAGAAAACCAGCTATCTGCAGATCAGATTTGTCTTTCACTTACTTACCTCAATTATTCAAATGATTTTGCTACATCAACTTGTTCGATCGTTATTACATCTTATCAAGGTAAGATCATCTGCTTTCGGGTCTATTAATATTTACTCTACTTTTTATATCCAAATATAATTTGGATATAAATTATAATTAATTTATTGATTAATATTTATATTTCTATTTATATTTAATTTATATATTTTGCAATTATTAATAACTTGCTGACCCATTATACAAAAGGTACATCATATTATTTATTATTAAATAAATTGATTGCTTATAAAATAATTACTTCATATTTTCCCTTACGGTACTCTTTATATTTATTAATAGTATTTAGTCTTAGAATTTGTTAATCCTTATTTAATTAATATTTTATTATTAATTTATTGTTCTTATATTTATTGTACATAATACTTTATTGACTATGAGGTCGCCCGGCCCCCACGGGGGCCGGGCTCCTAATATATATATATTATTTTATTAATATATATATTATATTACTTTCTCTCACCAATACTTATAATATCTCTGTTGATTTATTTTCCTTAAGTTACTTAGATGTTTCAGTTCACTTAGTATATATCTTATTTGTAGGTTTCCCTTAGGTTTTATAAATTTTTATAATTTAATTAGTAACCTATTTCTATTAATAACTTTATCATTTTTATGATATTTTATAATCCATAATTATCTCGTTAATTCTATTTTATAATTATTTCAAATCTATTATTTACTTACTTATA